TCTATTTCTTCGCCTCTTAGCCAATAAATCAGAATTCTCGTGGAGAATGGTAGGATATATGAAATTCCAATGACCGTTGGATATGATTCGATCAGGTCCTGAATAATCAAGAACCCCCCCCTTTTTACCGTAAGGATTCGAACTAAACAATTTGTGTCTCACTTGATCATTAGTCACGGAGAGGTCAGAAATAGATCTCCGTTCAACAGAATGAACATTCATTTGATCTTGATCCTTGTGGAGCGAAAAAGGCACTATACTGGATCTGCACAGAGCTCCTGATAATATCCATAAATGACTTGTTTTGGGTAAGAGATGAACATTACCATATTTATATTCAGGTGCATGGTACACATCGGTACTCCAGTGCATTTCTCCCTCTGAGTCAGAATAAATATGTTTTCGAACTTTCTCTTTAACTTTATTAAAATTGAAAGTGGATGTTCCAGCGCGAATCTCAGCAATCACTTGTTCTGATTCTACATATTGATCATTTTGAACTAAAAGAAAACTTTTGGGTGGAATATTCACATTATGTAGAATATCGTGACTCTCAATAGTTACATACAGGTCTATATAACATAGAAAAGCAGGATGCCCATGACGTGTACGTGTGGGATGAACCAAATCCTCATTGAATTTGATTTTTCCCTTAAAAGGAGCTCGTACATGTTCTGCAGTACCACCTGTGAATACTCCACCGGTATGAAAGGTTCTTAATGTTAGTTGAGTCCCCGGTTCGCCGATTGATTGACCCGCAATAATACCTACTGCTTCTCCTAATTCGACCAGGTCGCCATGAGTGGGACTCTGACCATAACATAATCGACAGATCCAAGATATACTCCTGCAAAGAAAGGGGGTTCGAATATATATTGGTTGTGTTCGAAAGGTTATGAATCGAGTGACAAGTCCAACCCCAATATCTTTATTTTGAGCGGCAATGCAACGTAGGCCCATATATATATTGTATGCTAATACACGACCAATTAGTGTTTGGACCCAAATTCTTTCCGTCATCCCATTTCTAGGACTCACGGAAATGCCTCGGGTAGTGCCACAATCTGTTCTACGTACAACAATGTGTTGAACTACTTCAACAAGTCTACGCGTGAGGTATCCAGCATCTGATGTTCGTACAGCAGTATCCACAACTCCTTTGCGGGCTCCGTAGCAGGAAATGATATATTCCGTTAAAGAAAGTCCTTCGCGTAAATTGCTTTGAATCGGTAAATCAATCATTTGTCCTTGGGGATCCGACATTAATCCTCTCATACCTACTAATTGGTGTACCTGAGATGCATTTCCTCTAGCTCCCGAAAAGGACATTATATGGACTGAATTAGAAGGATCAGTCATCCTAAAATTAGGATGCATTTCTTGTCTCAAATATTCACTTGTAGCATACCATATCTCAATGGATTGGCGTAATTTTTCTACTGTGTGTACATTCCCATAATGATGGTGCTTTTCTAAAATGAAACTTTGTTGTTCAGCATCTTGGACTAGCCACCCCTTAGAAGGTACTGTTAAAAGATCATCAATTCCTAATGAAATGGATGTAGCAGTGGCTTGCTGGAAACCCAGAGTCTTTACTTGATCCAGGGTGTGCGATGTATATGCCATTCCGAAGTGATCTATTAATCTGCTAATAAGTCGTTTCATGGCAGACCCATCTATCGCTTTATTGTAAAAGAACAGATCAGCCCATTCTGCCATAAGTACTTCTCTATTCCGCTGAGTAGGATTCGCCAATGGGTTTGAGTCAGTGATTCGAAGACCTCCTTTACTGGATCTCGATTCATGTAGAAATTAAGGAATTATGTAATACCGCGGGAATTTTGATCTCTCCGGTTCAACTGGAATCATAATTCCTTAGCTTAGGTACCGTATGAGTAGGCCTGACAAAACCCCTGTATGGCTTCTTCTATTTCTCGAGAAAAAGAAATATGACCAACAGTGGTTCGGGTGTATATACAAAGGGTTTGTTTTTTTATACGTCTTACTATTAGATAGTGCCCATAAATTTCATGATAGGTACCCAAAGATTCATATTGAACTTCGACAGGAACTTCTCTTGAGGCAATGACACGTTGATCTAGTCGCCACCGAAGCCACAAAGGACTATCTAAATTGATTCGTTTCTGCTGATAAACTATAAGTACATCATAGGAACTACAAAAATAGGGCTCTTTCTCTTTCGTAGTATATTTATACTTATAATCATTAACTGTTTCATTTTGATAGTTTATGCGATTCCATGGATTATACCTATTTGCACAAATACCTCGACGATTCCCGATCGTTAATACATAGAGTCCAATAAGCATATCTTGGGTTGGTACCGAAATGGGATCTCCAATAGCCGGAGAAAAGAGATTCATATGAGAAAACATAAGTAAACGAGCCTCCGCTTGCGCTTCCAAAGATAAAGGTACATGAACAGCCATTTGATCCCCATCAAAGTCTGCATTGAATCCTTTACGAACTAATGGATGTA